CAATCAAATTACGAGAAGCTTCATAAAGTGCTTCCTTAGGAGTTAAACTTCCATTCGTCCATATTTCTAGAAAAAGTATCTCTTGTTTTTCATTCCCATTCCCATAAGAATGAATACTATGATTCGCATTTCGAACAGGCATTGATACAGCATCTATAGGATAACTTCCATCTTGAGAGTTATTTGCGGATTTCATACGATATCCGCGATCTCTCTTGATTTGTAATCCAATACACAAATCAATTGGTTCCGTCAGGTTAGCTATATGTTGTGTCGTGTCAACTATTTCCACGGAAGGTGGTGAGATGATATCTTGAGCGGTTACGTATCTAGGTCCCCTGACGCAGATGGATGCGTCTATAACTCCATACAGATTACTTCTCAATATAATTTCTTTCAAATTTAGTAAAATTTCATGTACTGATTCTTCAATACCTACTATCGTAGAATATTCATGCGCTACTTTCTCAGATTTTGCACGTGTGATACATGTTCCTTCTATTTCTCCAAGTAAAGCCCTTCGCATGGCAATACCTATGGTATCGGCTTGACCTTTCATAAGCGGGGACAGAATGAAACGACCATAATAAAGACGCTTACTGTCTACTCTTGATTCAACACATTTCCACTGTAGTGTTCGAGTGGATCCTAATACTTCCTCTCGAACCATACTATAATAATACTTATTATATTATTTGATCAGATCATTGAACTATTTATTTCTCTTGAAATATGTTTAATTCCTATTTCTACACACGTCTTTTTTTAGGAGGTCGACACCCATTATGTGGCATAGGTGTTACATCACGTACGAAACTTAATAGTATACCACTTCTACGAATGGCTCGTAATGCTGCATCTCTTCCGAGACCAGGGCCTTTTATCATAACTTCTGCCCGTTGCAGACCCTGATCAACTACTGTACGAATAGCATTTACTGCTGCGGCTTGAGCAGCATAGGGTGTCCCTCTTCTTGTGCCTTTGAATCCAGAAGTACCCGCGGAGGCCCAAGAAACCACCCGACCTCGTACATCTGTAACAGTTACAATGGTATTGTTGAAACTCGCTTGAACATGAATGACTCCTTTTGGTATTCTACGTCCATTCTTAGGTGAACTAATACGTCCATTCCTACGTGAACCAATTCTTGGTATAGCTTTTGTCATATTTTATCATCTCATAAATATGAGTCAGAAATATACAGAAAGAAAAGATACGGAGATATCCATTTCATGTTAAAACAGATCTTTTATTCTTACATGGGTCCTCCCTTTAGAAAAGAAAGTTCTTTTTTAGAAAGATTACCCTTGTCTCTGTTTATGTCTCGGATTGGAACAAATCACTATAATTCGCCCGTGCCTACGGATCAGTCGACATTTTTCACAAATTTTACGAACAGAAGCCCTTATTTTCATATTTCTTATTCCTTACCTTAATTCTGAATCTACTCTTTTGAGGAAAATAAGTTTCTTGAATATTTTTTTTTTTTTTAACTTAACTTCGAATTGTGTCCCCATGAAAGGAATGTTTAAAAAATCACCTAATCGCTCGAATCTTTGTTGCGAAGTCTATAAATTATACGTCCTCTGGTTGAATCATAACGACTTACTTCAATTTTTACTCTATCTCCTGGTAGTATCCGTATAAAACTGCGCCGGATCCTCCCTGAAGCATAACCTAGAATTAGATCTTCATTATCTAAACGAACCCGGAACATACCGTTGGGAAGTGATTCAGTAATTAAACCTTCATGAATCAATTTTTGTTCTTTCATTCCAGGTAACCCCCTTGAAGTATCAACTAATGAAGGAAGAGGTATATAACTCACTTTTCCTCTCTATTTCACAAATGGGAAGTTAGAGATAAAATTAGGATACCAGAGGAGGAGGATCACCATATATAACACAAAATTTCTCCTCCAATTCTTTCTAGTCGAGCTTCTCGATCTGTCATTATACCTCGAGAAGTAGAAAGAATTACAATTCCCATTCCACCTAAAATCTTAGGAATTTGTTGATAGTTGGAATAAATTCGTAAACCGGGTCGGCTGATATGCTTTAAAACGGTTCTATATATTCCTTTCCTAGTCTTTCTATGTCGCAGGGTTGAAACCAAGAAATATTTGTTATTTTCCTGATGTTTCCGAACGTTTTCAATAAAACCTTCTCGTAGAAGTATTTTAACAATGTTTTCGGTGATATTAGTAGATGCTATTCGAACCGTTCCTTTTTTATTCATGTCAGCATTTCTTATAGAAGTTATTATATCGGCAATAGTGTCCCTACCCATAACGAACTATAATTTTTTGTGCCTCCTAATTTTGATATAATCAACATGTTTCCTTTTTTCTTTGTTTTTTTTTTTTTTTTTTAAATAAAAGTATATGCGTGAGACACAATCTATTAATTTGATCTATTTCAGATAGTCTACTATATCATAGTGTCATCTACTAGTATTTATAATACCTCGGGAGCTAATGAAACTATTTTAGTAAAATTCAACTGTCTCAATTCCCGAGCGATCGCACCAAAAACTCGAGTTCCTTTTGGATTTCCTTCTTGATCAATGACAACCGCTGCATTGTCATCATATCGTATTATCATACCGTTGTCACGTTTGAGTTCTTTACATGTACGTACAATTACAGCTCTAATGATTTCTGATCTTTCTAGAGGCATATTTGGCACTGCTTCTTTGATTACAGCAACAATAACGTCGCCAATATGAGCATATCGGTGATTACCAGCTCCTATGATTCGAATACACATCAATTCTCGAGCTCCGCTGTTATCCGCTACATTCAAAAGGGTCTGAGGTTGAATCATATATTTTTTATTTGAACCTGTTATTTCAATGCAAAGGATGAAGGAAAAAAAGAAATATTGTCCGTCCAGAAAAAAAGAAACCTGCGGTTGTTTTTTCATCCTCAATATCCCTTTTGTTTAGTTTTACATCCCTATCGTGAAATAACAAATTGAGTTCGTATAGGCATTTTACACGCAGCTATTGAAATAGCTGCTCTGGCTACAGTTTCTGATACTCCGCCCATTTCATAGAGTATTCGACCCGGTTTAACAACAGATACCCAATATTCGGGGGATCCCTTTCCCGAACCCATACGTGTTTCCGTAGGTCTTACTGTAACAGGTTTGTCGGGAAATATACGTACCCATATTTTTCCGCCACGACGCGCATATCGTGTCATTGCTCTCCGCCCCGCTTCTATCTGTCTAGCTGTGATCCAAGCGGGTTCAAGTGCCTGAAGAGCGTATTCGCCGAAACAAATATGTTTGCCTCGACAAGATATTCCCTTCATTCTTCCTCTATGTTGTTTACGAAATCTGGTTCTTTTGGGGTTATAGTTGATGGTTGTTTCTTAATTCCATCTCTATTGCAGAACCGGACATGAGAGTTTCTTCTCATCCAGCTCCTCGCGAATGAAACGATTCAATAATATTACAGATACACATGTATAATTATAACATGTATAATTATAATATTATATAATATTATTAAATAATAAATATTAAATAATATAATAAATATTAAATAATAAAAAATATAAATAATAAATATATAAATAATAAATATAATAGATATAAATAAATATAATAGATATATAAGTAATTAGAAGTAAAAGTAATTAGAAGTAATGAATGGCATTTATTGATATTTAATTTGTTACATAGGAAGATGTATATACAAAATATACAGCTAGACGTGTATATTATTAGATATAGAAAATATAAAAAATGCTTCTTTTTTTAGAATATAACGTAGAATATAATGAATCCTTATTTTGACCTCTATCGAACCGAATCGCGCCAAAAAATTGTAATCCAATAAATAAAGGTTTCGCGGGCGAATATTGACCCTTTCATTCGTAGGTGTCAATTCATGACACCTCTCAGGATAAATCAATTTTTTCTTGGTTCGTTCCGCCATCCCACCCAATGAATTATTAGGATTCGTTTTCAATAGAATCCTATGCAGTCACAGGTTTCGTCGTTCCCATAGCTTCTCCATTAATGGTTAGGCCTGAACTCTGCAATGGAGCTTCTGGCAAAATTCGTTCCCGAGTCAATCTCCTCAGTTTTTATTAACCCGAGGCTCTTTATTATTTATTATTTTTTTTGATTTTTTTATATTTATATTTTCATTTTATTAATTTATATTATTTATATATTTTCATTTTATTAATTTATATTATTTATTTATATTTCATTTATATATTTATATATTTATATATTTATATCAGTATTGATTATATCAGTATTAATGCTTTATCACACTGCCTTTTATGAGGTAATTCATAGACCATACATATTGGTCTCATATATCATTGATATTTTTGTTCTCTCTTTCTATCATCCTTCCATTTATCCACATCCCTTTATTTTTGCTTCACAACCCATAATCAGATTTCTTTTTTATGGAAAAAATTTCAGTTGCTACAACTATATGATCGATCCACCCATATAATGACTGTTTCTTGGGATCTCGACAATACGAAGCAATAAGTTGGTTATTAATTTATATGTTACTAAGTTCATAGTGGGGGTTAGTCTATTTTTTTTTTTTTTTTAATCTCAACCCTAAACTCTAAAGAAAAAACTAACGAGTCACACACTAAGCATAGCAATTATACTAAATAAATGGTCAATCGAATTTTTATTCAACCTTATAGAATTAGAATTGTTCATTTTTGTTTGATTTAACAGAAAAAGAATGAAACAGTTTGTAATTTTTTGTTCTATCACTGGACAGAATGGCAAGACAAATGAAGCTCTATTATTTCTCGTTTACAAATATCCAAATTTTTATGCCTAATACTCCATAAATAGTTCGAATTGTATAGGAACAATGATCAATTTTAGCGCGAATTGTTTGTAGGGGAACCCTACCTTCTCTGATCCATTCGACACGTGCAATTTCTTTTCCGTCGATACGCCCTGCGATTTGTACTTGAATTCCTTTTGTATCTGTTTGTTCAGTTAATT